ATAGAAGAAAAGAATCGATTCTGTACAGTATCCGTATCATTGATACTTAGAAAGTATCAGACGAAATCGAAGGATCTTAGAAGGGATATCATGAAATTCGTTGATTGGTTCTTCCCAGAGGAACCATCTATTTTATTTTATTGGATTGATGGATCCATATTCTAATGGAATTCAAAAGGAAAGTGTTCTTATTCGAACCGCCCTGTGATCTTTAACCAATTATGTGCTTCAATATAATTACCTGGAGTAAGCGATATAGCTTGTTTCCAATATTCAGCAGCTTGATCGGACCAAGCCTCCGCAATTTCAGAATCTCCCTGTCGAATGGCCTGTTCTCCTCGGTCGGAATAGGTGGTTCCTTCCCTTAGAACCGTACTTGAGAGTTTTCTACCTCATACGGCTCCGCAGTCTTTTGGCGTTCCATCTTAATCTACCATATCTTTAACGTAATGGGATTTACGATAAATCGATCCGATTTTGGATCGGTTAACCAGAAGAGATTAATTACATAAGTTTCAAACTATCATTTTGATCCAAAATCTGTTTTCTCTTTTCTCCTACCTTCAGAAGAATGAAGTATAGGTATCTCCCTCTATCGTTATAATCTTCTGAAAGGTAACTATCTCGATTTCATATATAAATTCATATAGAATCTTTGAAAAAGACTTTCCTCTAAAAAAGAAAGGACTTACTCTCTTTGGGATCTGATGCTACACCGCTGCTCAATACCTTAGTAGATCAACTCTATTACATAAATTGATTCCTAACTTTTATATCATCATATCATGACATAAGTAAGCAGTTCTTATTGTATCGGCCCAAAAACAAACCTCTCTAATTGATCTTTACGGTGCTTCCTCTCTCAATTAGATCCTTTATCCATAGAATCTAGTATATAGGCGGTACCCATTTCTTGCTATTTCGGCTCCTACGAAGTCTCTTTTTTTGCTACAGCTGATAAAAATCGTTGCTTTGGACGATACATATGTAGAAAGCCTATTTTTTTTTTTCCTAGTATTTACTAGCAAATTGGATCTTTCTTTCCTTCTTTCTATAGTGGAGATAGTCGCACGTAATGACAGATCACGGCCATATTATTAAAAGCTTGCGGTAAGAATGGGTTTCGCTCTAGTGCCCGGAAATAATATTCCAAGGCCTTCGTATGTTCTCCGTTGCTTGTGTGGATAAGTCCTATGTTATAGAGTATATAACTTCGATCATAGGGATCAATTTCTAGTCGCGTAGCTTCATAATAATTTTGTAAAGCTTCCGCATAATTTCCTTCGGATTGAGCCGACATCCGTTACGGTCGTTCATTTTATTCAAAAAATCTCCGTTCCAAAACCGTACGTGAGACTTTCATCTCATACGGCTCCTCCCTTCTGTGCATAGTAATAAGGGGAATAATCCATGGAATCAAAAAGGATTGGGATATTATATTCTCATTATGAACTGATGGGGGCTGGTGTTTTTACAAGAAATCTCTAGCCAGCCTTCCTGCAAGAGGTCTATCTTTTCTTAACACAAAAGATGTTGATGCTAGATAGAAATGGTAACTCAAACAATTTCTTTGTCCTCAACGTCTTCTATTTCCAGGAATTCGTCACTTCAACAATCTTCGATGGTTATACGGGTATCCAAAATACGAACGAGATGGATGTTTGTTGTCCCAACCACTCTTGTTAGTCCCGATCCCAATAAAATAAGGAAAAGGGGTAATTTATAACAAAGGTTTCGTGTTGTTGATTCCTAGGTATAGTGTAGTGCTTCTTTCCCTATGCCACCTATTGGTACTAGTAGAGTAGGATTGACCTGCAATAGATAAATAACCCATAGGTTTAACCTTTCGCTCAATACTAGAATCAACAATTGAAACATCTGAGGCTGCATCAATCGGGGATACACGACAGAAGGAATTGTTCTATCTCCAAACTTCACCTTCACCAAGCGTAGGTTTATTTCAAGAATCTATTTTTTTTTGTATCCCTAAGCAGGTCTCTTTCTTGTAATTCTGAATGAGGGCGGTAAAGTAAAAGTAAATAAGAAATTCCATAATAATAAAAAGAATCAAATCGCACCATCTCTGTAATAGGTAAATGCCTCTTTTTCTCCTGAAGTTGTCGGAATTATTCGTAATAAGATATTGGCTACAATTGAAAAGGTCTTATCAATAAAATTTCCATTTATCCGAGATCTAGGCATAGTTTGCAATCCATTCTATAAATTCTTCTCATTACCCCTCCCTCGAGGGAAAATGATCTCACAAACAAAGGAATTGTACAGTACGAAATCACATAAAAACAGACTAAGTCTAAAAAACGAATTCTAAAAAAAGGGTGTGGACCTTCCACTCCAATTGTCCCAAAGGGACAGGGATAGATAGGAAATATGGAAATCCGATTGATTGGGTTTCATTTCAATGTAGTATACCAATGAACATAAGTCTTACTCTTTTAGATAAGTTATATAAGAACTATCTATTTTGTGTGAATTGAATGTATACACAATACAATTGAAATTTAAAAATCATAGACGACTCATGAATTTGTAATAGATCTATGGTATGGGGTAGCTCATGAAAAGAGTTGTTGTTGAGAAATCTAAAACGACAAAGGAGTTTTCGAATTCCTATAGAACCAACCATAGTCTAACTATAAGTAGAGTCTAAACGTAATCATAGTAACGTAATCATAGTATAAAATAGGGTTAGTTGATTCATTAAAATCCATTGGTTTAATCTGGTATAAATAGCAAAATAAGATGATGGGATCGTTGTCTTGACAAAATAGATATCTATTTTTGTTAATGTGAATATTTTTAACAAGAGAAAAATGGTGTTTTTTTTATCCCTCGAGCCTAACTTTGTTTGATGAAAAGTTTTCGATTTCTAATTGATCGGTCGTACCTGTATTGCAATAATTCAATAATATCAATAACTCGCTATTCAATCGGTTTCTGGGCCATAATCCTAAGATTATGTAGGAAAGATGGCCGAGTGGTTCAAGGCGTAGCACTGGAACTGCTATGTAGACTTTTGTTTACCGAGGGTTCGAATCCCTCTCTTTCCGAACCTTCCCCTAATTCACCAACGTTATCGACCACAATGTATCTAATAACAATGGATACCATTATTCCAATAGTAAGATCTTTCTTTTCTAGAGATTCTCTATTCCTTTCCTAATAACTTTGGTACCGAAAATTTCGGAAAGAAAAGAGTAGACAAGGAGTGAGAATCTCACTACTAGTTGTAATACGCGAATCGGAGAAAAATACGGATTAAATCCCCTATACTTCGGAGAAAAAGGGTCCAAATTGTCCGAAGCTTTGTGTTCTTTTTATTTAATCAGGATCAAGTCTGACGTGAATAATATTCCACGACTAGCAACTCATTGATTTTTAAACCGACCCATTTACTATCTATTATTTGATTTACTACCCCTTTATATTGGGATGACTCAAGAGTCAAATGTTTTGGCAATTCCTCGCGGGAAGTTGAATCCATATAATTTTGAACCAGAACTCTGGATCTTTGTTCATCTCTCGTAGTAATAATATCTCGAGGTTTACAGCGATAACTCGGGATATCTACTATACGCCCATTAACTAAAATGTGTCTGTGGTTAACTAATTGTCTGGCTCCAGGAATGGTCGAGGCCATGCCCAATCGAAAAAGGATGTTATCTAAACGCATTTCAAGTAGTTGTAGTAAAACCTGACCTGTTGATCCTTTGGCTTTTCCAGCGATACGAACATATCTAAGTAATTGTCGCTCTGTCAGACCATAATGAAACCGCAATTTTTGTTTTTCTTCTAAACGAATACGATATTGAGATCTTTTCCCGGAACGTGGTTGGCTTCTAAGACCACTTCCGGATCTAGGTCTTTTACTAGTGAGTCCCGGTAAAGCCCCCAGACGGCGTATTTTTTTGAAACGAGGCCCTCGATAACGAGACATAAAAACTCCTTATTTTATTGAAATTGAAAAAAAAAAATGGACAGAATGAACTTAAATTAAGACTGAACTAAACCATAAACGAAGCTGAATCCGCTGAAGTACTACAAAAAAGAATGAGATGAATTGTATTCAATATATGGATTATTTTGTATATGTATATATAGGAAGTTAAGTGTCCCCCTCTTTATTTGTTCTGTATGGATCTAAATACCCCAATCTGTTTTTTATTCCTAGTTGGAAGTTCCTACAACATAATAGATCTATGATCCGACATTTGGAGAAAAGGGTAGGAGCCTTTTCAATATTCCTTGATCTTAAGAAGACGTTATGATTATCAATCATGAAAAAATCGAACAAACAGAAAAAGCCGGCTATCGGAATCGAACCGATGACCATCGCATTACAAATGCGATGCTCTAACCTCTGAGCTAAGCGGGCTCGCATAAAAAGAAAAAATGCATAGGAATTCGGAAAACACTGGGATCTTGGCTATATTCTATTAATTCTATTCTATTAATTAAATAAATTTATTAATTAAATGAATTTAATAGACAACTATATAACTATTATAATAATAGTTATTATTAATAATATAGTTATAATTAATAATAATATAGTTATAATTAATAATAGTTATAATTATTAATTTAAGTTACTAATTCCATTAGTAAATAGAGAATGAATCGTGTATTGAAAATTCTTAGAATTTTTTGATGGACAATATTATCTCTAACTATTCTTAGTTCTAATAATAATTAGCTATAGCTATACTATAGCAGTTAGAACAGATTATATAAATTCAATTAGAGTATTAGTCTATTAGAGTATTAATCGATTAGAGTATTAGGTAAATAAAAGATAAGATAACAATAAAAAGAAAGATAAAGATAGGGATAGGGATAAGGATAAGGTTGCAATTCAGATAATAATGAGATATTCCTATGGTTTCATTCGGAAAGGCAGGAGATAGGACGACAAAAAAGACGAATCAATATCGACCGTTCCAGTATTCCAAATAAAATAGCGCGGGAAAAATAAGAGTGTGAAAGGCATATATATACATGCGGGATAGATCCATCCATATTGAATTGCAGATCTATTAATGATAGAATCATTTCAGATTGGGCCAAACAAATACAAATATGCGCATCTGGTCTTCCTAACGAGATGAAAGAAGATAGGCAAGAAATAGAATAGGAGTAGACATTTTTTCGATCTAGGAATAAGTATCATTATCTAATGAATTCCAAGGTTCCGACCAACATAAATGAAAGAGGAGGGTGGGATCACAATGAGATCTCGGTCTCATAAGGAGAAAGAAGTAGAAAGGGGATATGGCGAAATTGGTAGACGCTACGGACTTGATTGGATTGAGCCTTGGTATGGAAACCTACTAAGTGGTAACTTCCAAATTCAGAGAAACCCTGGAATGAAAAATGGGCAATCCTGAGCCAAATCCTATTTTCATAAAACAAGAGTTCAGAAAGCGAGAATCAAATAAAAAAAATGGATAGGTGCAGAGACTCAATGGAAGCTGTTCTAACGAATGGGGTTACCTTTATTAATTACACATTCATTGGTAGAGGAATCCTTCTATCGAAACTCCAGAAAGAATGACCCTAGATACGTACTGAAATATCAAAGATTAATCACGACCCGAATCCTTATTTTTTTTTTCAGAATAATTCTAAAATTGTTCTGAATCGATTCCAGAAGGAAGAATCGAATATTCAGTGATCAAGGCATTCACTCCGGAGTATGATGGATCTTTTGAAGAACTGATTAATCGGACGAGAATAAAGATAGAGTCCCATTCTACATGTCAATACTGACAGCAATGAAATTTATAGTAAGAGGAAAATCCGTCGACTTTAGAAATCGTGAGGGTTCAAGTCCCTCTATCCCCAATAAAAAAGGCCCTATTTGACTCCCTAACCATTTATCCTCTTTCTTTTCGTCGTCATTGATTTCAAATTTGCTTTGCTATATTTATTATTCATTCTACTCTTTCACAAATGGGTCGGATCAGAAATCTTTTTCTATTCTCCAAAATTTTGTAATACATATTATCTACGTTAAAATGCCGATCCATACTATGCTATGGAAAAAAATTTCCATTATTGACTTACTCACAGTCCATATCATTACTCCTATATTTACAAGGTCTTCTTTTTTATTAAGATCCAATGAATTCCAGTGCTTTTTGAATCTCTTTAATTGACATAGACCAAGTCCTTCAGTAGGATGACGCGTCGGGAATGGTCGGGATAGCTCAGCTGGTAGAGCAGAGGACTGAAAATCCTCGTGTCACCAGTTCAAATCTGGTTCCTGACACGCGGTGTTAATGTATCGAATGGATACTCATCCAAATGAATCGATATGGATCCCGATTTCTATTCGTTAATCGCCTACAGTATGATACATACTTATCCATCGAGGTGTATATCTATACAGCCACGTTTTGTAGATGGGTAAAGAAAATGTATATGAGTAAAGAAAAGAATTGGATGCTGCTCCCTCTTTTTTTTTTGTTTGTTCATACTGTATTCTACTTTCACTCAAAAAAGAACGTTAACACTTCATACATCGAAGTCAGTTAGCTGAAAACCCCAAAAGCCTAGTCTAGAGGAGTTAAAGGATAATAATAGACAGGATTCATTTCAGATACAGTACAAAAAAATCCGATCCTTTTTTATTTCTTAATTTTGATTTCAGAATTTCATATTTTCTTTCATCTTCTATTTCTTTATTTGATTTCTTCACTCCCTATTACGTAACTTTCCGTGGCCCACTTAAGTGATGTGCGCGGTACAAACTTCATGGCACAGAACTCTTTGGATTCCCCCTATGGCTCCATTTACCCCAAAAAAAGAAAATGGATCTATTTCAAATTGGAGAATCTAAATGAAGCTCCAGCCCACCTAGAATACGAATGAGAGTGCTGTTACTCTGTTTTGTTTCATCTGGAGCAGAACGTAAAAGGATTCCTTGAATATCTGGTCTAGAGCCGTAGAAGTGAATATAAGTTTCTTATCATTCAATGGGCATCTTGTATTTCATAGAAATTAGGGGCAATATAATCTTTACGTAAGGGCCAGCCTATCCAACTTTCAGGCATCAAGATACGTTTCAGACGTGGATGATTCTCATAAGAGATTCCCAACATATCATAAGATTCCCGCTCTTGGAAGTCCGCGCTTTTCCAAATCCAGAAAACAGACGGGATTCTAGGATTTGCCCTTGGGACAAATACTTTTATGCATACCTCTTCGGGTTGATCTACACCATACTGTATTCTCGTAAGATGATACACGCTAGCTAACAACCCGCCGGGTGCTACATCATAAGCACATTGGGAACGTAGATAATTGTAACCATATACATATGAAATGACAGCAATGGAGTACCAATCCTCGGGCTTTATTTGTAAAGTCTCGATTCCTTGGTAATCGAAGCCCAAAGATCTATGAACTAGCTCATGTTTGACTAGCCAAGCAGATAAACGACCCTGCATCTTCTTGATCTCTCCCACATTTGTATTTGTA